ACACCGATACCAGCATTTGCTTTTGAATGAAGTAAAAAAACCTATGGAACGGGGATCAATAGATCCAAGCCCTTTCTTTATACACCATACCATTCTATTTCGTCGAAACGCTATCGTCAAGTTTGAAATGGAAATGTACATATTTAAAAAAGAATCCAATGAAAAAAAGAACTAAGGACTTGTATTGAATTGGCATTTCATAGACATAAAAAAAATGTCTATAGGCGGAAAAAGGAAGGAATAAGGTATGAAAAAACTAGGGTTTATTCAATGAATATTTATTCATTGAAGGGGAATCAGTAAGGTTAGCTCCCCTTTTTCTTAATTCTTAGTATTCGTTTTTTATTTTGATACTAAAGTTCCAACAAAGGGAATCCCTGTATCCTTAAAAACTCCCGCCTTCTTTAAAATATCATGAACAGTTCTTGTAGGTTGAGCACCTCTTTCAATAAAATTGAGAATAGCAGGAACATTTAAATGGGTTTGATTGTTTATCGGATCATAAAGACCCACCTTTCGAAGATCCCTTCCTTCTCTTCGGGATCGAGCATCAATTGCAACGATTCGATAAACCGCTCGTTGCTTTCGTCCACAGCGTTTCAAACGAAGTTTTAACATTCCTATAGTTTGTTTGTTACCGGTTTGTAATTGATTCCATTACGGAATCATGGATAATCATTGGTTTAGTTAAGTCGATATCTAACCGTTTATCAATTTTGATTTCTATTCAAATTCGAATATGTTAAATATCGAAATGAACAGATTGAAATCAGAATTTTCAATTCTGATTAATTGAATATAATACTTATTCATTCAATTCTTCTAAATTGAAGAATCTAGAATCTTCTTTTTTTTCTATTTTTAGAAAAAAAACTCTATCGGAATCTTTTTCCATTAAAAAAAAAATATCTATCTAATTTAGATAGAAAGACTCTATCTCTTTCTGTTCTGGGACGAAAGGATTCGAACCTTCGCGTATCGGGTCCAAAACCCGATGCCTTACCACTTGGCCACGCCCCAGTGGCGTATAGTAGTGCTGACCAACGCCGATACAAATATCTATTTGTATGTTCTGAGACGAAAGGATTCCACCCCCCCTCTGCGTAAAACCGCTACCGCCTTATCCGCTTAGCCAAAGTGCCATGACACTTTGATTTATATTGACCAGTATAGATAGTATTATACTACGCGTAATAGGCCTTTGTCAACCCTAACCCCAATATCTATTGAATAGATGAAACATATAATAAAGGGACTTTATTGATTATTAAATAGAATTCAATTAAGATATTCTATGAATATAGGATTTCTTCTATTCTCTTTTGAGAATTGAAGACTTTTTTTTGTCTACCTTCATTTTTTTGATTTTTATCTTCTAAAAATAAGATCTTAATAACTCAATCAAAATAAAAATTATCCCCAAGAACGAAAAAGGTTTGTTATGTTTGTTATGATTAACATCTTTAGTTTCATCTGTATCTATCTTAATTCTGTCCTTTATTCGAGTAGTTTTTTCTTCGGAAAATTGCCTGAAGCCTACGCTTTTTTGAATCCAATCGTAGATATTATGCCAGTCATACCTCTTTTCTTTTTTCTCTTAGCCTTTGTTTGGCAAGCTGCAGTCAGTTTTCGATGAACTCTTTCATTTTAATACTGGCCTAGAAAAATTCATAATTTTTTCGAAAATAAAAAAAAGTGAACAATTAATAGATAAGATGGGCTAAGTCTTAGAGTATGAAGAGCATAAAACCTCGATTCCAAGATTGCAATTCTTGGATAGCCACCATAAATCTAGATCGATCCATATTTCCTATTATGACCCTTTTTCATTATTGGTATCAAAGTATCCAAATAAAAAGGGATGCCTAGTATAAGAATGGGCAATCTATTCTCTTTTTACCAAAAAAAAATCTTGGAGATTCTAGAATGCTTACTCTCAAACTCTTTGTTTATACGGTAGTGATCTTTTTTGTTTCACTCTTCATATTTGGATTTCTATCTAATGATCCGGGGCGTAATCCTGGACGTGAAGAATAAAAATATGATTTTTCCTTTTCTTGCTTCATTTTGAAGCGTTCTTAGGATTTTATCTATTCCACATCTTTAACTATTTTAAAGAAAAATTAAAAAAGAAAGCAAATGAAAAAAAGGGGGTGGGGTATAAACCGGAATCTGAAAGAAAACAAAAGACCAAGACATCAACGGAAAGAGGAAAGGGAAAGAGGAAAGAGAGGGATTCGAACCCTCGGTACGAATAATTCGTACAACGGATTAGCAATCCGACGCTTTAGTCCACTCAGCCATCTCTCCCAGTTTAAAATTAAAATGGGAAAATTACCTGAAATTACACGAAAAGTCAGACTTGAAAAAAAAGCCTTCTTTATCCCCCTACCCTATTCATTCTTTATCTCTCTCTATTTTAGAGAATTAGAAAATATAGAGATGTATATACGGGTTTTATCAGCAATTCTATTTAAGAAATAGGGGATCGAAAAAGAGA